GATTTTTAGATTTAGTATTCGTTTTTAAGTTTTTATAATATTTATATTTTATATAATATTATAAATAATATTAAAAAATAATAAATATAAATATTTTTAAATATTAAATAATTAAATAAAATTTTTTAAATATAATAAATATAACTAATAAATTAAATAAAAAAAATATGAATAATATAATGGATAATGATAATGACTTTATATATCGAATCGAATGGAATGGCGGTTAGAATTAAGGATTCATAAATAGGAATGACGAATCAAAAAACTCTATGGAATCGTGAAGGGCGGAAGGATCCCTTGGATCGAATCATATTCTTACATTCTATTGACTCTATTGACAATTTGGAAAAACTGTTCATACTATGATCATAGTATGATGGCGGTCGGACACGTATGCCCCCATCGTCTAGTGGTTCAGGACATCTCTCTTTCAAGGAGGCAGCGGGGATTCGACTTCCCCTGGGGGTAGGGTACTACAAAAGGAAGTTGATCGTGCATTATCAATAAGCCTAAAATTAAAAATGGAATTTATTTTTCCTGGGTCGATGCCCGAGCGGTTAATGGGGACGGACTGTAAATTCGTTGGCAATATGTCTACGCTGGTTCAAATCCAGCTCGGCCCAAGAATTCGCTCATAGACCGTGAGATTCAAATATTTGTCTTCCCGAAGCGCATGATACGTGGGAATAAAAGAATTCCATTTTTTTCTATATACCTACCTCTATTTGTTTGCTCGATTTATTTGTTCCAAGAAATTCGGATCTAGATAATATAATGATCTAGATTCATATCAGTATCTGTAAGTATAAAGAAAGTCTAAGGAAACGAGAAATTAATTTTTTTTTATTGAAAGATTGATTATCAATCGATTTGGAAATAAGGAAAGGATCACTAGTAATGTAATTCGTGTCGCTATCACTAAAAAGAAAGTGCATAGCCATGTAGATATCACTATATCACTCGTGTCTCTCTTACAACACGAAAATGATAAATAAAAATGGGTTTGAATGAAATCCTAAAAATATTAATGCGGTATACCTTATTTCCCTGGGATTGTAGTTCAATTGGTCAGAGCACCGCCCTGTCAAGGCGGAAGCTGCGGGTTCGAGCCCCGTCAGTCCCGACGGATCCAATAAACACATCAACTCATCTCTCCATTTTCATTTTCTGGCAAAAGAGACACAATGAATAGAATTTCAGTCATTTTCAATAGGAATTTTTATTTCTTTTTTCTTTATTTCCACAAACAAATATAGAAATTTTCATTACTTCAACTAGTACCGATTGGTGGGAGAGAGATATAATTGGATTAGTCCAATTATTGGGAACATCATATTCAGGATTCCAAGAGATAGCGTACTGGGTCTGGTCTTTAAATTCAAAATTTATTGCCTAATGGAATAGAGTATCATATGTTTCTCGGGAGCACATACACAACTAGAATTCATTTCTTGTACACTACAAAATGGAATTCGAGTTACCCCGAAAAAAACTTTTCAGATTCAAACTCTCTCCCTTTCTAGCTCCGATTTTGTGTAGTCTCAATGACTCAAACTAACTCCTTTTTTAAAATCTATCTCATTCAAATTTTACACCGAACTTTTAATATATGCTAGTACTAATCCAAGAAAAGAGAATATTAATAAAAGAAAGATCAAACAAGCACCCCCTTTAGCCTTATTTATTATTATATTAATGAGGTAATGAATAATCTTTTTCCTTCTTATTAGAAAGTTAAAGTAAAGGTGCTATCGAAAAAAGAACAAAGCCTAAAATGAAAGAATTTGATAGAAGATTAGATCTTTTATACCGGAATTTGGCTTTTTCACACTTTTCTTTTTCTTACAAGAAAAAGAAAATTATATCAAAATTATATCATAAAAAAAAATAGGAGTTTCGAGCTTAAGTCCTCTCCCCCCCCTTTTTTCATTTTACTTCTATTGTTATTTTTTTTGTGGGGTTTGTTATGAATGCAATGTAAGTGGAAAACGGTCAGATGATACTTCATCCGACGATTGTCCAAGGAAGACGGTAGGTTGTAGAAAGGAAAGAATGTAAAAGAATAATAAATAAAAAGATTTCTTGATTCGATTACGAATTCCATTTTCTATTGAGTATGGATAAAAGATCTTCCTATGTTATACTATTCAATTCGCGACGAGGAAGTGATTTGATAGCCCAGATATTGTTATTCATAATATTGATGCGATTCAATACCATCGAGATGTAATTCATCCCATTGAATTTACAGGCGAAATTTTTATTATCTCTATGGGATTAAATCCCGAGTTATTGCGAAGTAAAAACCAATTAGATTATGGAAGTAAATATTCTCGCACTTATTGCTACTGCACTCTTCATTCTAGTTCCTACTGCTTTTTTACTTATCATATATGTAAAAACGGTCAGCCAAAATGATTAATCTGAATGAAACTTGACTTCTTAGGTCTTTATCAATGATAATGATTTAAGAAAGAAACAAAGGATTCCAATTTCGTTTCTTAAATCTTCAATTAAATACGCAGGCTAGAATCAACAGTATTCTATGAGATTTGATAATATGGTAGAAAGGAATATATCAATCTTTCTACCATACTATCTATTAGATTAGCGGTTTTGTAGTGTATAAAGTTGTACTGTATAAAGATACGGGCTTAATATAGATCAATCTACAATATCTATCTTCATATCGATAGAATTCTATCTGAATTATATCTATAGAATATACATAGGGCCCCAGTTCTATTTCTTTGCTACATTTATTTTATTGATTTGTATTGATTCCGATCAATCCGAAATAATCAAAAGGTAACTCTTACTTTTACGGCTTGAATTCCGAGATTTCTGATTATTTAAAATCGAAATCCCAGTATCCATCAAAAAAAGAAAATCAAAGAAGTCAAAAGTCTATGGGCAGGACGCCTATTAATAAAAGTCAGTAATCTTTTTTTAGCATTCCAAAGAAGTACTTGATTGAACCGCTAACAGAAAGGAGTATGGGAACTTCTTCGAATTTCGAAAAGGAGTAGTAAACCCTACCAATTTGTAACACTTGAACCATGATATGAAATGAGTCGATGTCGATAAAGCATAAATCCAATTTCTACAACAATAAAGCAAGCGGTGAGTACACAATATGTGACTCGACCGGGGCAAGATTTTATTATGTGTAGTATCTTGTTGAACAACCACTATGTATATGTTCTTTACCCTAGAAAGTACGCATCCGCTTAATAACATAACGCCTTTTTCTTGGATAAAGAGGGAAACAAATAACAAATAATAAGAAGTGGTCTGTTGTTCCTCATTGTCCCTATATAAGTCTGATAAGAAAGTCTGATAAGAGCCCGTTCGGCGAAATAGAGAATTTAGGAAAATGAAAATTTCTTACCATACATATCCCCTTCCGAAATACAAACATGGGAATCATTGAAATATCTGTTTGATTGACATTTAAAACAGAACGCTTTGTAGAATGATCTATAAAACAATTGATAAAGTTTGATTCCTTACCGAAAGTACATTAATTGTACTTCTAGAGTCCACTTCTTCCCCATACTACGAGTGAAAGGGAAAATGTAAAGACTACCATTAAAGCAGCCCAAGCGAGACTTACTATATCCATGTGAATTATGTCCCCTATCTCTATGAATATGAAGGAATTATTCCATTCTTGTTCACTAATAATAGTGAAATCCAGGGTGCATAGTCAAAAGGGAATTCTTACCCCAAACTCTTTATTTAATGAACCAATCCAATAAACCAATAAATGCACTTATCACTTATAATATAATAAATTCTAATAAATTCTTATACAAATTTTCTTATCATTATGATTTCTAGTATAATTGGGAAAGATTAAGCACAAGCAAAATATGCAACGACTCCCGTGGACAAGGGAGTCTTACTAATATAGCATGTAGGAATAAAAAGACCTATTCTTTTGTTAACCTTCATAATTCATTCATAAAAAAAAACGGAATAAAAACTATATAACCAAGATAGATCATTATCTATCACATACCTCTATTTTATTTATTTCCTTTCCCATTTGATCTATTTCGTCTCTGTGAAAAAATTCTGTGAAAAAATGGGGAGACAGTCGATTATATTCTTGACTAGGGGTTACTGAAAAGAAGTTCTTTTTGCACTTTTTTATTTTATATAAAATAAAAACTGAATTACTGAATTATACAATCAAATATTGATCGAATATCTGAGTATCTGAGTACTCAAAGACATTCGTGAGTTTGTAGACCAAAGTAGCTTCTTCCTTTTCCATAATTCTACTAATTAGTTAGACTCCCCTTTGGTTATCCAATCTAATTCAAGGCCCAGTCAGTCAAAATTCCATTAGTAGTGTAAGGGCTATCAAGACTTATCGACTCCCTTCATAGTACGAAAATCTTTTTTTTATCCTAGACACAAAAATTTACAGATCTTTCGAGAACCTCCATATGCTTCGAATCAAGCGCGTATCAATAGCTCCCTCCTCCCCCTCTGCTGGGGAATATTTCGGTGAGTTATATCGATAAATCAATAAAAAAGTGATTTCCGTTCTTTTGTTGATCAGGCGACACCCAGATTTGAACCGGGGAAAAAAGGATTTGCAGTCCTCCGCCTTACCGCTCGGCCATGTCGCCAAAAATACAAAATAGATGACAATATTACCCCTTTTTTGGTTTGGGGTGGATTACTGAACTTCTTTTTTTTTGTACTTGCATCTTGAATCCCCTTTGCCTTAACCAAAAGAAACCATTCCCCTTTTTGATTAGATCCACCCCCTCGATTGATTGTATAGTATCGCAAAATACGCAATACCTAAAAACTTCCCTTATCCTTTCTATTGAAACGGAAAATGTGGACTTTCAGTCACAAAAAAAATTCATGAGAAATTTGAACCATTAACTATTTTGTGACTTGACTGCGAATTCATGAATGATTCTTAGATTTGGATCTCAAATTATGTTTCCCTAATGACATAAGAAAGTCCAAAT